TTTCACCTGCTAAAGATAAAGAGTCAATAGAAAATGATAAAGAGTCGATAGAAAATGATAAAGTAACAAAGACAAAAGGGCTTGCACCTGCTAAAGATAAAGAGTCAATAGAAAATGATAAAGAGTCGATAGAAAATGATAAAGTAACAAAGACAAAAGGGCTTGCACCTGCTAAAGATAAAGAGTCAATAGAAAATGATAAAGAGTCGATAGAAAATTTAACCGAAACCAATCGGATTTACGCTATCCTTTTTGCGGATCCCGATTACCAAGAATTTGAGCAGCAACCGGATGCATTTCTATGTTTATTCGAAATGGAGAATTTTTTAACTTTAACTTTAACCAGCAAACGATTATATGACCAACTTTATTTTGATAAACAATTAAAATTGACTAAAAGATTTTTTAAATTTATAGATAATGCCATTCCAACTGAGACAGAGACTAATGAATCTAGTAACGAATCTAATGCAAAGGAATCTAGTAACGAATCTAATGCAAAGGAATCTAGTAACGAATCTATTTTAATAGAAGAAATCACTAAAAAAGTCCCTCGATGGCCAACCAAATTAGTCAACGAGTTAGACGAACTAGTTCAAGAAGACATAATCGACCATCAACTTCGCTCAAGAAAAGCCAAAGTCATAATGATCTTGACTGAAGATGAAGATGAAGATGAAAATGAAGAAAATAAAGCAAATGAAAAAAATAAAGCAAATGAAAAAAATAAAGCAAATGAAAAAAATAAAGAAAATAAAAAAAATAAAGCAAATGAAAAAAATAAAGAAAATAAAAAAAATAAAGCAAATGAAAAAAATAAAGAAAATAAAAAAAATAAAGCAAATGAAAAAAATAAAGAAAATAAAAAAAATAAAACTACTGACTCTGAAGACTCTGATGACTCTGATGACTCTGAAAACGTAGTAGGTTTGGTAAGTTATTCATACCTACCAGACTTTCGGCGAGAATTAGTTAAAGGTTCTATCCGTGCTCAAAGACGTAAAGTGGTAATTTCGCAACTCTTTGAAGGAAAGGCGCACTCTCCCCTTTTTTGCGATAGAGTCAAAGGATTATACTTTACTAAATATGTTGGATATATATCCAAAATTTGTAAAGTTATTTTTCCAAATTGGACAGACAGGGGGATAGAATCCGAAATTGTGGAAGAGGAAGATGAGGAAGAAAAAAAAAAGAAAAAAAAAGAAGAAGATAGCACACAAAAAAGTATAAGGGAGGAAGAAAAGCGGATGCAGGTAGCGGAGACATGGGAAATTGTGCCACTCGCGCACCTAGTAAGGGGATGCATATTACTAACTCACTCTATTCTTCGAAAATATATTGTAGTGCCTTCATTGATAATAGCAAAAAATATTGGACGTATATTATTATTTCAATCTCCTGAATGGAATGAGGATATACGGGACTGGAAACGAGAAATGCATATTAAATGTACCCATAATGGTATCCAATTACCGGAAGCAGAATTTCCCCCAAATTGGTGGCTAGAAGGTATTCAGATAAAAATATTATTTCCTTTCCGCCTGAAACCTTGGCACAGCCGACCCTCTGATTCTGATATAGATCTAATCGGAGAGGAAAACGAAGAAGATGATTTTTGTTTTTTAACAATTTGGGGACGGCAAACTGACCAACCTTTTGGTTCTCCCAGAATTCGAAAAGTAGATCCTTTTTTTGACTTCCTTAAAAAGGAAGTTAAGGAACTACAGGGAAAATGGAAAAGAAAGGCCTATTTCTTAGTAAAAACAAAATTAGTTTCATTAGTTTCAGAAGAAACAAAAAAATTCATTAGTAAAGCGGTAGCTCTAAGACTAATACTAGAAAAACTTAAAGAACGTTCAAAACCTTTTAGCTTAAGAAATGTATCAGAATCGGATGAAATTACAAACCAAAAAGATTCTAGAATGGGCAATCAAATAATTGATGAATCATTTAGTCCATTTCAATATCAAAATTATGCACTGACAAAAAAGAAGTATCTAACAAGTAGAACAAGCACAATTCGAAATAAAATAGAAGAAATAGAAAAAATTACAAAAACAAAAATAACCCCATCCGGGATGAATCCTACCGAAAAAGAATATAATGCTAAAACATACGAATCGACAACAAATATTTGGAAAATATTAAAAAGAAGAAATGTCCGATTAATCTCTCAATTAGATTGTTTTATAAAGATTTTCCTTGAAAAAATATACATAGATATTTTTTTATCTATTATTAATATTTCCAGACTCAATATACAATTTATTTTTGAATCGATAAAAAAAGCGGCGGATAAGCCCATTAATGAAACAAATCAAGATAATGAAACAAATCAAGATAATGAAACAAATCAAGATATAATTGATTTTATTTCAACTCGAAAAAAAAACAAATCAATTAATAGAAATCGTAAAAATTTACATAGTTTTTTTGACTTATCCTATTTGTCACAAGCATATATATTTTATAAATTGGCCCAAACCCAAGTTAGTAACAAATTAAGATCCGTTTTTCAAAATCATGGAATTTCTTTTTTTATTAAGGCTGAAATAAAAGATTCCCTTGAAACACAAGGAATACTTAGTCATAAGAAACTCCCGAATTCTGAAATGAATGAATGGAAAAACTGGTTAAGGAGACATTATCAATACAATTTTAAATGGTCTGGATTAATACCACAAAAGTGGAGAAATAGAGTTAAGATTAAGCTAGGTCATAAAAATAAAAATTCCAAGCGTGATTCATATGACAAAGTTCAGTCCAAAGGGGAAGGGAATTCTAGGAATTCTGAACTATATTATTTAGTGAATCAAAAAGACAATTTTCAAAAAAACTCTAGCTATGATCTTTTATCATATAAATCTATTAATTTGAATTATGAAAATACAGATGAAAATACAGGGGACTCTTCTATTTCTAAATCAAGCGCGAAAGTCGAATTAAAAAAGAAGGAAGATATTTCTTACGAATTACAAAAGAAGGAAGATATTTCTTATAAATACAACACGCATAAAGATATTTTATATTATCCATATATGCGGAGAAGTTTCCCTACTAAGGATACTTATCTCAATATTACAGAGATACAACAAAATCACGAAATCCCATTTTTTTATAATTGGAACACTAGGAATGTTGATTTTATACGCCAATTTCCTACTGAGTCCTGCATCAACATGGATATTGCGAGAAATGAAAATACTGAGCTTGATACTGACCAATATAAAGTGAGTGAAAAATTGCCTTATGACGAGTTGCTTGAAAAAATAAAGATTGACAAAATCGATAAAAAAAACCTTGTTTGGCTTACAATTCCGCAAAAGCCCCAAACCGATTTACCAAAACCCCGAAGGGGTTTTTTGAATTGGATGGGACTGAATGAAGAAAATGAAGAAATAGGTATCTCAACCCTGGGACTTTGGTTCTTCCCAGAATTTGTCCTACCCTATAATCTATATAAACTAAACCCGTGGGTTACGCAAAATAAAACCCTTCTTTTAAATTTAAATTGGAATCTAAATGATCTTAAAAAAAAAAAAATAAAGAATCAAAAAGAACAAAAAGAACAAAAAGAACAAAAAGAACAAAAAGAAAAAGAATCGGTCGAAAGCAAAAGAGATCTTAGATCAACTGTACAAAAACAAGGGAATGCTGAATCTGTTCCTTCAACAAATCAGGAACAGGAAAAGGATATTGAAGATGCGTCCCAAGGGAAAGGAAAGAAAAAGAAAAGTATTGCAGAAATACAACTAGATTCACTCCTAAACCGTTGTTTAGTTTTTCAATTGAGATCACACGAGGAAAGCAGAATAATGACTAATATAACCACATTTAGTTTACTGCTTCAACATCCAAATCCACCCGAACTTTTTGAATCCTCGATTCAAAGAAAAAAAATGAGTTTGGATATAATGCCGATTGGGAAAGTTGGGCAAGATAGCGAGTCTGTAGACTTGGTAAAAGAGGGGATCATTCTTGTCGAACCCGGGCGCCTGTCTGTAAACAATGATGGACAATTTATTATGTATCAAACCTTAGGTATTTCCTTTGTTCATGATATTAAGGACGAAACGAATCCAGGATATAGAAAACCACTCTATCATCATAAAAATAGGGAGCATCGTTATAGGAGAATATGGCAACCCTATCATAATGAGGATGGCTTTGATTTCCCCGTTCCCGATATAGATTTACCTGTTCCCGAAACCATTTTATCGCATAGACGTCGTAGAGAGTTGAGAACTCTAATGTATTTGAAGTCAAAGACTTTAGATAAAGAGATGGATAAGAATGAATTAATTATAGATAAAAAACAGAATGGATTCTTTCAACCTATTCCATATATAGGACCTATATTAGACCGATTTTTCGATCCATTACGAAAATTTCGCGATATAGTAAGCGAATGCGTAAAGGTACTACGTATAAATAAAATACACATAGCCTCATCTGACCGAGAGTGGAACCTTGATGTTTATCAAGAGGACGGCGAGGTAAAGATAGTGAACTATTACACCCTTTTGGGGAACGTTCCTGCCCTTCCTCCCGAGTCTCAGGAGGAGCTTTCTAACAAAGAGAAGGAAGAACTACGTAAGGAAGCAGAGGCTGACCTTCGCGATAAGGAGAAGAATAAGGATGAATTTATGAAATTCAAATTTTTTCTTTGGCCTAATTATCGATTAGAAGATTTAGCTTGTATGAATCGCTATTGGTTTGATACAAATAACGGCAGTCGTTTCAGTATGTTAAGGATAAAGATGTATCCGCGGTTGAAAGGTCGTTGATAGTCTATTTTTCCTATATATGCCCTACGAGATATATGAACGTAAAGAGATTGACACGCCCCACCTTCCATGCCATTCTAATATAAAATACGAAGACTAAAACCGCTGAGGTAGCAATTAGGCCTACAAATCAATTAACAGAATCTTCTTCATTTTAGGCCTAAAATATGCCATGCAAAAATGAACCCCCTTCCTTCTTTTTTTTTTCTTTTTCAGAATAAATTAAATTTAAACCTGGATGGTTTCATATGAGCGGGGCGGGTTAATATGCGTTGAGAAAATTAGGAGTTCATAAAGAAATTCAAATTATTGTATATAACACATTAAAATTACTAGCATTATTATTACTCATCGGTAAAATCCATATCTCTAAAAGTGGAAGAGGGAAAATCTTTTATGGTAAAAAGTGCATTCATTTCGGTTATTTCTGAAAAAGAAAGAAGGGGGTCGGTTGAATTTCAAGTATTCCGTTTTACCAATAAGATACGGGGACTTACTTCACATTTGGAAGTGCACAAAAAAGACTATTTATCTCAGAGAGGTTTGCGAAAAATTTTAGGAAAACGTCAACGGCTGTTGGCTTATTTGGCAAAAAAAAATAGAGCACGTTATAAAGAATTAATTGATCAGTTGAGTATTCGAGAGGTAAAAACTCGTTAATTGGAAGAATCGTTTTAAGTACTCTTTACTTTTTTTTATTTGGTATTTTGGTATTTGGATAAACTTCTTTTCACTTTCAGGAATTCATGGAAAAGGAATGGGTAAAAAACTTATGACTGTACCAGCTACAAGAAAAGACCTTATGGTAGTCAATATGGGGCCTCACCACCCATCAATGCATGGTGTTCTTCGACTCATCCTTACTCTAGATGGTGAAGATGTTATTGACTGTGAGCCTATATTAGGTTATTTACATAGGGGGATGGAGAAAATTGCGGAAAATCGAACAATTATCCAATATTTGCCCTATGTAACGCGTTGGGATTATTTAGCTACTATGTTCACGGAAGCAATAACTGTAAATGGGCCCGAACTATTAGGAAATATTCAAGTACCTAAAAGGGCTAGTTATATCAGAGTGATTATGTTAGAATTGAGTCGGATAGCGTCCCATTTGTTATGGCTTGGCCCTTTTATGGCAGATATTGGTGCACAGACCCCCTTCTTCTATATTTTTCGAGAAAGAGAATTGATATATGACTTATTTGAAGCAGCTACTGGTATGCGAATGATGCATAATTATTTTCGTATCGGAGGAATAGCTGCTGATCTACCTTATGGCTGGATAGATAAATGTTTGGATTTTTGTGATTACTTTTTAACGGGGGTGGCTGAATATAAAAAGCTTATTACGCGGAATCCTATTTTTTTAGAACGGGTTGAGGGCGTGGGCCTTATTCGCGGAGAAGAAGCACTAAATTGGGGTTTATCGGGCCCAATGCTACGGGCGTCCGGAATCCAGTGGGACCTTCGTAAAGTGGATCATTATGAGTGTTACGATGAATTTGATTGGGAAGTTCAATGGCAAAAAGAAGGAGATTCGTTAGCTCGTTATTTAGTACGAATCGGTGAAATGACAGAATCCATAAAAATTATACAGCAGGCTCTGGAAGGAATTCCAGGAGGACCCTACGAGAATTTAGAAATACGACGTTTTGATAGAGTAAAAGATTCCGAATGGAATGATTTTGAATATCGATTTATTAGTAAAAAACCTTCTCCAACCTTTGAATTGGCGAAACAAGAACTTTATGTGAGAGTTGAAGCCCCAAAGGGGGAATTGGGAATTTTTTTGATAGGAGATCTGGGTGTTTTTCCTTGGAGATGGAAAATCCGCCCGCCGGGTTTTATCAATTTGCAAATTCTTCCTCAGTTAGTTAAAAGAATGAAATTGGCTGATATTATGACGATATTAGGTAGCATAGATATCATTATGGGAGAAGTTGATCGTTAAAAATGATAATGGATACAACCGAAATACAAGCTATCAATTCGTTTTCCAGGTTAGAATCCTTAAAAGAGGTCTATGGGATTATATGGCTACTTGTCCCGATTTTGACTCTTGTATTAGGAATCACAATAGGTGTACTCGTAATTGTTTGGTTAGAAAGAGAAATATCTGCAGGGATACAACAACGTATTGGACCCGAATACGCCGGTCCCTTAGGAATTCTTCAAGCTCTAGCAGATGGTACAAAACTACTTTTCAAAGAGAACCTTCTTCCATCTAGAGGAGATGGCCGTTTATTTAGTATCGGACCATCCGTCGCAGTGATATCAATTTTACTAAGTTATTCAGTAATTCCTTTTGGATATCACCTTATTCTAGCCGATCTCGGTATTGGGGTTTTTTTATGGATCGCTATTTCAAGTATTGCTCCCGTTGGACTTCTTATGTCAGGATATGGATCAAATAATAAATATTCCTTTTTAGGTGGTTTACGCGCTGCTGCTCAATCAATTAGTTATGAACTACCATTAACTTTATGTGTATTATCAATATCTCTACGTGTGATTCGGTGTCGTCTAATTAGGTGAAATACAAAAGTGGTCCTAGTTCTTTTCTTTCTAATTTCTGAGAAGAGGGTTAAGGTTAAATAAAGTTTTTCATCTTTTTTAGGCACCATTTGGGTTGATGAACTAAAACAGATAGTTATATGAGTGAAAGAAAACGGCTTGCAAATTTGCAGTAAAAAGATTAAGGCTCATTTCCTATGTACATGTACAAGAATTAATTATTAATTTAAACTAAATTAAAGCCCTTTGCCCCAAGATTGGTTGCTTAGTCTTCATCACTTGAAGCGGGTTTAAATGGGAGGTTGAACAAAATTGAGTGGATGATTAGAAAGACCAAAATACACAAAGGATTAGTAATGCATATTCTCTAAATAAATTAAGAGGATATTTCTGCACATAAATGGAATTCGAATTGGGACTTTAAGTTAGTAGAAATGATCAAGAAGTACTACCCACGATTCCGACCTAGAGTATGCTCCTATCCACCGAGTAAGTAAATAACTATCAAGAACGAAGTAATCTTTTATTTTGAGTAAAATCCCTTTTATGAGTATGAGAAATTTATGAGTATGAGAAAGGAGAATAGGAACGAAATAAATAAGATAATTAAAAAAAATAAGTTTCTTCTATCTTTTTGTTAGTTAGAAAGTTAGTTAGAAAGAGGTAACTCTTGGCATCATTCAGAAATTAATGGAATGTCGAATTTTTTTTTTCGTAATTGAAAAAAATAGGTTGAAATACCTATATGATGCTGTTACAACAAGGTTTTTATTCAAGGATTAAGTTATTCATTAACAAAAAAAAATGACATTCCTAAAATGAAAAGATGAGATTAATTCAGAAGCACCTTTTTTAATATATATTTTAATATAAATATAGCATTTTTAATATATATTTTAATATAGCAAACAGAATTCCGTTGGTCTAATTTGGGGAACTTGGGATAAGTTTTGACTCTATCCTACAAAAAAATATCAAGATAAAGATACATAATAATTAAATGTCCTTAGATTTATTTGTGACCCTTGAGGAGCCGTATGAGGTGAAAATCTCACGTACGGTTCTGTAATAGTGGTAAGAACTGCGATGTTCTAATCGACTATAATTATCTAACAGTTCAAGTACAGTTGATATAGTTGAAGCGCAGTCAAAATATGGCTTTTGGGGGTGGAATTTGTGGCGTCAACCTATAGGGTTTCTCATTTTTCTAATTTCTTCTCTAGCTGAGTGTGAGAGATTACCCTTTGATTTACCAGAAGCAGAAGAAGAATTAGTAGCAGGTTATCAAACCGAATATTCAGGTATCAAATTTGGTTTATTTTACGTTGCTTCATATCTGAATCTACTAGTTTCTTCGTTATTTGTAACAGTTCTTTACTTAGGAGGTTGGAATCTTTCTATTCCATACCCACTCGTTCCTAAAATTTTTGACATAAATAAAGTAGGTAAAGTTTTTGGAACAATAATCACAATAATCAGCATCTTTATTACATTAGCTAAAACTTATTTGTTCTTGTTCATTGCTATTGCAACAAGATGGACTTTACCAAGGTTGAGAATAGACCAACTATTAAATCTTGGATGGAAATTTCTTTTACCCATTTCTCTAGGTAATCTATTATTAACAACTTCGTCCCAACTTCTTTCACTGTAAACAATTACAATATTGTATGATTCACCACTTATCTCAAACAAGAGAAAGAAACAAGTCTACTATTTTATTCTTTAATACACATTCACGATATGTTCCCTATGCTAACTGAATTCACAAATTATGGTCAACAAACAATACGAGCTGCCAGATACATCGGTCAAGGTTTCGCGATTACCCTGTCTCACGCGAATCGTTTACCTATAACTATTCAATATCCCTACGAAAAACTAATCACGTCGGAACGTTTCCGGGGCCGAATTCACTTTGAATTTGATAAATGCATTGCTTGTGAAGTATGCGTTCGTGTATGTCCTATAGATCTACCCGTTGTAGATTGGAAATTGGAAAGTGATATTCGAAAGAAAGGATTGTTTAATTACAGTATTGATTTTGGAATCTGTATATTTTGTGGTAATTGCGTTGAGTATTGTCCAACAAATTGTTTATCAATGACTGAAGAATATGAACTTTCGAGTTATGATCGTCACGAATTGAATTATAATCAAATTGCTTTGGGTCGGTTACCAACGTCAGTAATTGATGATTACACAATTCGCACAATTTCGAATTCGCCTCCAATCCCCAATATAAATAAAATATAAGATAGTTAAACTTAACCCTCTCAATTCAAAAAAATCCCCAATTAACAATTCAATTTAAAAACTCATTATTTATTATTTCATCATTATTAAATAAAAAATTCGAATTTTTAATTAATAATATTAATAATAAAATCAATTTTAAATAAATGAAATTAAGGTTTAGGTTGGATAAGGCTTTTCAAAAAAAGTTTAAATTTTAACTTGTCATTCAATTTTGATTGAAAGTGTATTTCTATATTTATATTAATATTTTTTTTTATATTATATTTTATATTAATATTTATATTAGAGTAATATATATATATATATATTATATATTTTCTATTTTATTTTGAAACCTTTTTCCAGATATTGGATGATGGTGATTAGGACTAATAACACTATATATATCAACCCGCCCCCACCTGTTCAAATTTCATTTATTTAATTAAGTTTACATTAAGAAATATCAGAAACATAAAAAAATAGAGTTACTTCTTTTTTCCTGGTCAGGTCAATAAAATCATGAAATATTTCGATTTTTTTTATGGATTTACCCGGGACAATGCATGATTTTCTTTTAGTCTTTCTGGGATCGGGTCTGATCTTAGGAGGTCTAGGAGTAGTATTACTTCGCAATCCGATTTATTCCGCCTTTTCGTTAGGATTGGTTCTTGTTTGTATATCTTTATTCTATATTCTATTGAGTTCTTATTTTCTAGCTGCCGCGCAACTACTTATTTACGTAGGGGCTGTAAATGTTTTAATTCTGTTTGCTGTGATGTTCATGAGTGATTCAGAATATTACAAAGATTCTCGCCTCTGGACTGTTGGGGATGGGGTTACTTCGGTGGTTTGTACAAGTCTTTTTATTTCACTAATTACTACTATTACAGATACGTCATGGTATGGGATTATTTGGGCTACAAGATCAAACCAGGTTCTAGAACAGGATTTGATAAGCAATAGTCAACAAATTGGAATTCATTTATCAACGGATTTTTTTCTTCCATTTGAACTCATTTCAATAATTCTTTTAGTTGCTTTAATAGGTGCAATTGCTGTAGCTCGTCAATAAAAAATCAGCAATTAAAACATTCCATGCTTGTTATATGTGATTCAATCAAATCAATTGAATTGTTATTTAGATTGAAATGAATCAGATTTCTAAGGAGTTGCTTAATGATGCTCGAACATGTACTTGTTTTGAGTGCCTATTTATTTTCGATGGGTATCTATGGATTGATCACAAGTCGAAATATGGTTCGAGCCCTTATGTGTCTTGAACTTATATTGAATGCAGTTAATATCAATTTTGTAACATTTTCTGATTTTTTTGATAATCGTCAACTAAGGGGAGATATTTTCTCAATTTTTCTTATAGCTATTGCAGCCGCTGAAGCAGCCATAGGGCTGGCTATTGTTTCATCAATTTATCGTAATCGAAAATCAACTCGTATTAACCAAGCGAATTTGTTGAATAAGTAGTATTAATCATAAGAATTCGAATATTCTTAAAGAAATTCAAATTTAAGGTATAATCTTCTCTGCAAAGGAAACATAAACATAAGAAATCAAAGTATTTTGGTCCTTTCTTTTATAATTATAATAAAGCAGTCCAGAAGTAAATTGATTAGAAAAGTTCTGATAACTTGTTGATTTACCTGGTATCCAAATATAGGATTTGTTTAGAAGCTTACTAGGTCGAAAATTTATAACGTTTAAAAATGTATAGATACAATGTCACATTCAGTAAAGATTTATGATACATGTATAGGATGTACTCAATGTGTCCGAGCCTGCCCGACCGATGTATTAGAAATGATACCTTGGGACGGATGTAAAGCTAAACAAATTGCTTCGGCTCCAAGAACGGAAGACTGCGTTGGTTGTAAAAGATGCGAATCCGCCTGTCCAACGGATTTCTTGAGTGTTCGGGTTTATTTAGGGGCTGAAACAACTCGCAGTATGGGTCTAGCTTATTAATACGTTCCAATAAACTCTACTTGAATCCATTTTCTTTTTTTTTTTTTTTTTACCGACAAGGCCCGTGCTCGAGATATTTTTATTTTTGAGCACGGGTCTTTCTGGTCCAAGCGCATCTTGTCTTTACCACGAATTTTTTTCCTTGGTTAACAATAATTGTAGTTTTTCCAATAGCTGCGGGTTCCTTAATTTTCTTTCTCCCACATAGGGGAAATAGGGTCGTTCGGTGGTATACAATATGTATATGTATTTTAGAACTCCTTCTAACGGTGTATACATTCTGTTATCATTTCCAACCGGACGATCCATTAATCCAACTATTGGAGGATTATAAATGGATCCCCCTTTTTGATTTCCATTGGAGATTGGGAATAGATGGACTTTCTATAGGACCCATTTTACTAACGGGATTCATCACCACCTTAGCTACTTTATCGGCTTGGCCTGTTACTCGAGATTCTAGATTATTTCATTTCCTGATGTTAGCAATGTACAGCGGGCAAATAGGATTATTTTCTTCTCACAACCTTTTACTTTTTTTTCTCATGTGGGAGTTAGAATTAATTCCCGTTTATCTACTTCTATCCATGTGGGGAGGAAAGAAACGCCTGTACTCGGCTACAAAATTTATTTTGTACACAGCAGGGGGCTCCATTTTTCTCCTAATGGGAGTGCTGGGTATAGGTTTATATGGTTCTAATCAACCAACATTAAATTTTGAAACATCGGCTAATCAGTCGTATCCTGTGGTCTTAGAAATAATATTTTATATTGGATTTTTGATTGCTTTTGCTGTCAAATCGCCGATTATACCCCTACATACGTGGTTACCAGATACCCACGGAGAAGCACATTACAGTACTTGTATGCTTCTAGCTGGAATCTTATTAAAAATGGGAGCGTATGGACTGGCTCGTATCAATATAGAATTATTATCTCATGCCCATTATCTATTTTCCCCTTGGTTAGTGATAGTAGGCGCAATCCAAATAATTTATGCAGCTTCAACATCTCTTGGCCAACGTAATTTAAAAAAAAGAATAGCCTATTCTTCTGTATCTCATATGGGTTTCCTAATTATCGGAATTGGTTCTATAACGGATATAGGACTCAACGGAGCTCTTTTACAAATAATCTCTCATGGATTTATTGGTGCTGCACTTTTTTTCTTGGCAGGGACAACTTATGATAGAACACGTCTTCTTTATCTTGATGAAATGGGCGGAATAGCTATCACAATGCCAAAAATATTCACGATGTTTAGTAGCTTTGCGATGGCTTCGCTTGCATTACCAGGTATGAGTGGCTTTCTTGCTGAATTGATAGTATTTTTTGGAATAATTACGAGTCACAAATTTTTTTTAATGCCAAAAATACTAATTACTTTTGTAATGGCAATTGGAATGATATTAACTCCTATTTATTCATTATCTATGTCACGTCAGATGTTTTATGGATATAAGCTTTTTAACGTCCCAAACTCTTATTTTTTTGATTCTGGACCCCGAGAGTTATTTCTTTCGATTTCCCTCTTTTTACCCGTACTGGGTATTGGTATGTACCCGGATCTCGTTCTTTCACTATCGGTTGATAAAGTTGAAGTTATACTATCTAATTCTTTTTCTAAATTCTAAATAGTTTTTTACTATTCATGATTTCAAAACCTTTCACTTTACAATGAAACAGTTGTAGAATGAAAAAAGAGATAACCTTTCCTTCTCCCAAATTGCTAAAATTTATAAAAAAAAACAAGAATATGAACCCAATATGGGCACGAACCTTGCGAATCAATACAATATTTGATTCGCAAGGTTCGTGCCCATTTACGTAAAATTTTTTTATATGTACTAGAATGTGAATGTGTTGTGTTCGTACGATACTTTCGTGAATTCAATTAGATGTTAATGTAAACGAACCATAACTATGTAGTCCTAGTCCTAATAGATTAACCCCAAAATAGCATATCCAAATTATAAGAAAGCCTATAGACGCTACAATTGCCGAATTTGCACCTCGCGGGTTTATATTTGTTCGAGTATGTAAATAAATCGCGAATACGATCCAAGTAATAAATGCCCAAGTTTCTTTTGGATCCCAATTCCAATAGGATCCCCAAGCTTCATTAGCCCATACTGCTCCTGACAGAATACCTAGGGTTAAAAATAAAAATCCTAGACTAATAATACGATAACCCCAATAATCCAATTGTTGAATTAATTGAAATCTGTAATAATTCTTACTCGAAAAAAAAGAAGTAGTTTGTAAAAGATTGCTGCTTTTATTCATGCATTCAATTTCACCAACGAAAAACGACTCTTTTAATAAAAGAGTACTTCTACAAAGAATCTTTCTCGTTTTTCGAAATGTAATGACTACAAGTGCTACTGATAATAATGATCCACATAAAAGGGATGCATAGCCCAATATCATCATCGTTACGTGCATTAATAACCACTCGGATTGAAGAGCGGGTACTAATATTGAAGATTGGTGTATTTGAGTTAAAAGTCCGGACGTAGCAAAGCCCTGGGTAAAAATAGCACTTGAACCGGTTATTGCGCTTAATAAATTTTGATTTATTTTGAAATACGGAACTATATGAATAAGGGAGAAACACCACGAAAGTAAGATTAATGATTCATATAAATCACTTAGTGGAAAATGACCCGAATAAATCCAACGTGTAACTAACAATCCTGTTATACAGTAAAAACTAACTATCAGACCCCTTTCCGATGAATCATACAGTTGGGCGATTTCATCTACACAAAAAAGGGTTATTAAACGAATTGTAATTACGATTGAAACAATAGAAAGGCAAATATGAGTTAATATATGTTCTAAGGTTGAAAATATCATAAAAAAAGAAGAGTCTCTTAAATGGAATTTGTGAGTTGAGTTGATTATAGGATCTATTTATCTTTTTTAGAAGATGACATGCCGCCACTCGGACTCGAACCGAGATGCTCTAGCACTGCTTCCTAAGAGCAGCGTGTCTACCAATTTCACCATAGCGGCTTGTCTTGAACTTATAATAGCTTATGAATAAAGAATCGTCGAGATTGAAGAAGCCAAGTTAGTGCAATATATTTATTTTTCATAAAAAAGGAAAATTCAAAATAATCTAAAAATAATATAACTATAAAATAATATAACTATAATTATATTATATATATATTATATAATAAATAAAAATTAATAATAAATAAAATAATAAAATAAAAATAAATAATTAAAAAATAAATAATTAATAGGGATTAGAAAGTTCGTTAGTTTTGTTTAAGGTCTTAGCCTCTTGAGGTTTTTATTGTATTTTCTGTTCTCTTCGAATTGAACTCTTGTAACTAGAAACAGAAAGTTCTACCCTAAAAAAAGTTTTTGTTTTCATTTTTTAATGAACTTTTTTTTTCTCATTTTTTGAATTTCAGAAATTTACCATTCTAATTTACCATTCTATATTCTATATATTCTATATAGTAAATATATATTCTATATAGTAAAATTTACCACTCTATATAGTAATTCATAATATAGTAATTCATAGAAATATAGAAAAAAGGTTAAGAAAAGGGGTTAAGTAAGGTTAAATTGAATCTATTAATTTCAATAAAAATGAAATTTAAATAAATTATTCCCCTTTTTTATAGATAGAGAAAGGGGGAGTAGATAGAGAAAGGGGGAGAAAAATACCAAATTTTTTTTATCGTAACTCTAACAAACAAAAAGTTCGATGGGGAAAAACCCTCCCCCATCTTGTAAAACCCCCATCTTGTAAATGAGAAAATCTACTAAAAAAAAAAAAAAAAGAAGGATAAACCCCCTTTATATCTATATCTTGGAATATCTTGTATTTATGTGTTTGTCAACATTTTCTAGCAAATAGGAAATGCATTTTTCGAGTTCATTCGGATTCGGCTTATTGAAATTTTGAATTACTATTTACTATTACTTATACTTTTTACTATTTACTATTACTTATACTTAATTACTTTAATTACAATTACTGAATATATTAATTACTTAATATTTTGATATTTTAAATTACTATTACTTATTGTTATTGTTAATTTTTTTGTTGCACAAAAAAGCTTTTTGAATTTCCTGTAGAAAGAGATTTCCCTAACGAAAAGGCTTTTAAAGCTATCAAATATCCCTTCCTTTTCCAAATATTTTTCCGAATACGCCCTTTTGATGTAGAAATACGTTTTTTTGGAACGGTCATTTAAGATAACAGGGATTACTTATTGTTTTAGTTGGATGTGAAAGACATCTATTGTTCAAAACAAATCCTTCTTTTTTATTCTATTTATTCTTGAATTAACAGTCTTTTCGTAAAAAAAGAAAGCTGGGGGGGAAGATATATGAAAATTGCATTTAGAAAAAAATATTTCACGTACTCTAAATATCTAAATACTAGATACTAGAAATAGGTAAATAGAGAAAGTAAATAGAGAAAGACGAAGATATGTGATTTTTCGATTCCATAGAATCGCTGTAAAATAGTTTTTATTCATTCATACTATCTTTATTTTTCGTACTATCCTTATTTGATATTCTTTCTCATTAAAGTCTATATCTATAGAATCTGTTGTATCGTAGGAATCAAATCGAATATTATATTAATAATAAAAAATATTAATAATAATAATAATAAAAAAAAAATAAATATAAAAAAAAAATAAATATAAATAAATAAATATAAATAAATAAAGAAAGTTACGAAAATAAAGAAAAGAAAAGTAGATAGTAGATAAGGATAAGTTAATAAGTACAAATTAAGTATAATATAAGTAATGTAAGAGGAAAGGCCTATCAATTTTTATTTAAATTATTTAAATGTTTAAATTATTTAAATGAGGTTAATTTAGTTAATATCTTGACTTTTTTTGACTCCTTTCAAAGAGGTAAGATCCAGTCAATCAGAAACAATAAATTAGGAAATTCAAAAAGCTTTTTATGCAACAGACATATCAATACGGGTGGCTCATACCCTTCATCCCACTCCCTGTTCCTATATTATTAGGGACGGGACTTCTTCTTTTTCCGACGGCAACAAAAAATTTTCGTCGCATGTGGTCTTTTTATAGTGTTTTATTGTTAAGTATAGTCATGATTTTTTCAATGAATCTGTCTATTCAGCAAATAAATAGCAATTCTAGCTATCAATATGTATGGTCTTGGATCATTACTAACGACTTTTCTTTAGAATTCGGCTATTTAATAGATCCGCTTACTTCTATTATGTCAATGTTAATCACTACCGTTGGAATTTTGGTTCTTATTTATAGTGATAATTATATGGCTCATGATCAAGGATATTTGAGATTTTTTTCTTATATGAGTTTTTTCAGTACTTCCATGTTAGGGTTAGTTACTAGTTCAAATTTGATACAAATTTATATTTTTTGGGAATTGGTCGGAATGTGCTCCTATTTATTAATAGGATTTTGGTTCACACGACCTCTTGCAGCAAATGCTTGCCAAAAAGCTTTTGTAACAAATCGTGTAGGGGATTTTGGTTTATTATTAGGAATTTTAGGTTTTTATTGGATAACGGGTAGTTTCGAATTTCAGGATTTATTCGAAATATTCAATGACTTAATTTCTAATAATAAGGTCAATTTTTTATTTGTTACTTTGTGTGCTGGTCTCTTATTTGCTGGTGCCATTGCTAAATCTGCCCAATTTCCCCTTCATGTATGGTTACCCGATGCTATGGAAGGGCCTACTCCGATTTCCGCTCTTATACACGCGGCTACTATGGTAGCCGCAGGAATTTTTCTTGTAGCTCGGCTTCTTCCTCTTTTCATAGTTATACCTTCCATAATGAATTTAATCTCGTTGATAGCAATAATAACTGTGTTATTAGGAGCTACTTTAGCTCTTGCCCAAAAAGACATTAAGAGGGGTTTAGCCTATTCTACAATGTCTCAATTGGGTTATATGATGTTAGCTCTTGGTATGGGGTCTTATCGAAGTGCTTTATTTCATTTGATTACTCATGCCTATTCCAAAGCATTGTTATTTTTAGGCTCCGGGTCTGTTATTCATTCAATGGAAGGGATTGTTGGCTATTCCCCCCATAAAAGTCAGAATATGATTCTTATGGGAGGTTTACGAAAACATTTACCAATTACCAAAAAGACTTTTTTATTAGGTACACTTTCTCTGTGTGGTATTCCGCCTTTGGCTTGTTTTTGGTCCAAAGACGAAATTCTTAATGATACTTGGTTGTATTCGACGATTTTCGCAATAATAGCCTGGGTTACTGCCGGATTAACCGCATTTTATATGTTTCGGATATATTTACTTACTTTTGAGGGACATTTCAATGTTTATTTTCAAAATTATAGTGGCAAACAAAAAATACCTTTCTATTCAATATCTCTATGGGGTAGAGGAGTTTCAGCCAAAATTAATAAAAATGTTCGGTTAGTAGCAATAACTGATGACAAAAGTTCTTCCCTTTTTTCAAAAAGAAGATATCGAATTGATGATAATGGTAGAAATATGACACGACCCTATATTACTATTCCTGGTTTTGAGAATAAAAAATTGGATTCTTATCCTTATGAATCAGAAAATAATATGTTATTTCCTCTGCTTGTATTGGGCCTATTTACTCTGTTTGTTGGGTTTATAGGAATTCCTTTCAATCAAGAGGGAGTCAATGTTGATATATTATCTAAATGGTTAACTACGTCCATAAATCTTTTGCATAAAAAGTCGCATAATTCGACCGATTGGTATGAATTTTTGAAAGATGCAATTTTTTCAGTCAGTATAGGTTATTTAGGAATATTTATAGCGTCGTTTTTATATAAATCTCCTTATTCCTCTTTACTAAATTTGGATTTAGTAAATTCAGCTGTTAAGGGTCTCCCCCGGGGACCTCTTTGGGAGAAAATGCTAAATGCGATATATAGTTGGTCATATAATCGCGCTTATATAGATTCTTTTTATAAAAGATTCTTAACTGGCGGGACTAGAGCATTGGCCGAATTAACTCATTTTTTTGATCGACGAGTAATTGATGGAATTACGAATGGAGTTGGTTTTCTTAGTTTCTTTATAGGAGAAGTTATCAAATATCTAGGGGGCGGGCGCATCTCTTCGTATCTTTTCTTCTATTTATCATATGCATTCATTTGTTTTTTAATTTCTTTTCTTATTTTTATTTCTATTACTTAAATTACTTAAAATTGCTTGTATTTAATTACTTATTAATTACTTAATTATATTAATTACTTAATACTTAATTAGAATCTATTATTAATATTATTATAAATATTATTATATTAATAATAATAATATTGTTATATTATATATTATATAATATAATATAATAATATTATAATGTAATCTAATATACTAATAATTAGATAGATACTAATAATTAGATTAATTAGATTACATTAATTAGATTACATTATCTAAATTTTTTTTATTTAATTAAAAATTTTTTAATTATAAAAACGAAATTTGCAATTTTAACGGAAGTAGACCGAACTAATATGAGAAAAATTTTCATTTTAATCTTTTAATCAAAGTACTGCGTATTACCAATTTTTCTTTTTACAATTTCAATTTTTAATATTAATAAAATTTATAGGAGGCCTATGAGCAAAAAAAATTTTCATTTTAAGCGGAGTACTGCAATTTTTCTTTTTACAATTTTCATTTTTAATATTATTAATATTAATAGGATTAATAGGAGGCTTATGAACAAAATAATTTTTCATTTTAATCGAAATACTGCGTATTTCGTATTACCAATTTTTCTTTTTACAATTTTCATTTTGAATATAAATAGGAGGCTTATGAGCATGAGAAAAAAAATTTTCATTTTAATCGAAATAATACCAATATTTTATAAAAGCAATAATAACAGAACGGTTCCCTTTCGTAGAAACAGTAATAGAAAATTCTATCTTGTGTTTTTCTGGTTTTTCATTTCGATAAGAATTTCCATTCACTCCGATGTCTTCCGTTTTCTCGATTTTCTCCGGATCCTCCCTTTCTTCCGAAAAAGGGGAATCAGTAGAAGAAGGATCGTCTTCGGCCGATCCCTCTTGTTCTTGTTCCTGTTCTTCCGAAAAAGGGGGAGAAGATGGATCTTCTTCGGTGGATCCCTGTTCAGGGGAAGAAGAAGGACCTTCTCCGGTTTTTCCCTCTTGCTCCTGGAAAGGAGAAAATGGAGTATCTTCTTCGGTTGATCCCTCTTGCCCCTGGAAAGGGGCAAATGAAGGATCTTCTTCGGCCGATCCCTCTTGTTCTTGTTCCTGTTCTTCCGAAAAAGGGGGAGAAGGGGAAGAAGATGGATCTGATCCCTCTTGTTCCTGTTTAATCCCCTTCATTTCGGAAGTTTTTTCTATTTCTACATCTTCTTCTTCTCCTTCTTCCTCCCTTTTTGGGGGTTCTTTCAGTTTCTTACGAAGAATGAGTGGCGGTATTCTGCCTAAATAGTAGACACAG